CATTGATCCGCAAGAAGCTCAGCAAGCTCTTGAAATAGCTGAAGCTAACTTGAGTAGAGCTGAGGGTAAGAGACAAGCAATTGAAGCGAATCTAGCTCTCAGACGAGCTAGGACACGAGTAGAGGCTGTAAATGCTATTTCCTCCTAGTCAAGTCAATACATCAAAATAATCAAAAGAAGTTCTTTAGAACTGTATTATTATACACCACATTTTTATTCTGCCAATTGAACACAATCAAGTCTAATCTGATATAACGAAAAAAAAAAAAGAAAATGGGTAGAAAAACTTATTAGATATCACTCAATTGACTTCGGTATCTAATAAGTTCTACCTACTATTGGATTTGAACCAATGACTCCCGCCGTATGAAAGCAATACTCTAACCACTGAGTTAAGTAGGTTATTTATCACCAAAAAAGGATCCATCACTTATAGGATTATAAGTGGAATATTATTTCTAAGCAATACCAATCTGTTAACAGTAGACGGATCAGAGAGCTATCATGTGGGATTATGGAATATCCATCTTGACAAGAAATTATCCATATGTTAATATATCTATGACAAGGGCTATAGCTCAGTTAGGTAGAGCACCTCGTTTACACGTGCGCCAATGCTTTTCAAGGGAGCCCATTATGCAATGCAATAAACATAATTGATCTTATTGACAAATCGATGTCTTACTCCATAGATTCGAGGGAACAAGAGAACAATAGCCTGACAAATATTGGGTTCGGTCCGATTCAGGTGCGAATTCAGGTGCCAAATCAAATAGAACCCGCCATTGATTTGATAGTTGATAAGGTAAATACCCAGTCCATTCAATGCTAGGCATAATTAGTATAAGGGCCTAAAAATAACCTTTTTTCGTCCTATGAACTTTAAGGTGTATGAAGTCTCATATTCGACTCTTGCAGCGTAGCGATAGAGACTCCATCTAACTTAGTTAGATCTAGGCCGAAGGCAGACCTAAGTCAAGGTAACCCTTCTTTGAAACACTTTGGTATTGCTCCTAGATCAGAATACAAATGATGAATCAGAGCACATGGAGCCATCTCATTATTTTCCTGTAAAGAAAAATATGGTGGACTAACTGATCTTTACATCAGTTTATGAAAGAGCCCAATGCAACAAAATGCATGTTGGGTCTTTGAAACAGTTCGAATCATTTCGATAATAATCAGTTTGATCTGTTTTACCGAGAAGGTCTACGGTTCGAGTCCGTATAGCCCTAATACATTCTATTTTAGTTTAGTATAGTTTTCATTTCCTCATTAGTACTTGTTTATAGACTGGCCGGTTGGTTGGTCCAAAAGTATTACCACATGTTCATGTAAATACATAGGGACAGGAAAATAAAAACAATAAATAAAAAACAATAATTCATTCCAATAGATCTAATCAGTATTTGTAAAATCTCGGATAAAATACTTATCTTCCTTCATTAATCTTCGTGGATGGATTACATATGACCTTTTTCCTCTTTTCCTGTCCATGATTAAAGAGTTAGTGATACATTTTTGCGTTGGTATATCGAATCCGGTCAATTTATGAAGTGAGAATCATGACATGATTCTGTCTAAAAACTTCAACAGTCACATAGATCTAGGACCTATTCTTTTCTTGTATTTGTTTTGTGGAGTCGCCTGACTAATCGCTTTTTGGCAGAACAACAACCCCAATTGATTGATTCAGAGATAATGCAGAGATAATGAATTGGTCCTAAATGTATCAATTTCCTTCTTCTATATTCTATGAGTTGAGTTGGTTTTGGGATTTGGTCTGTCAAATCATTCGATAATGTCTAATTCTTTCTATTAGAAGTATCTTTCTTCTGTAGATTAGATAATTTACGATTCCGTCTATTATACCACTCTGTGGTATGTTTCATTGTGTAATGTAGGTTTGCTGTAAAACAAACCTTTTTCTTGTAGTGAAATCCAACCCATCGGGTGGTCTTACTATTACTAAGTGTTATTGCCGTAACAAAACAAACAAGTATTTTGGTTCATTCCAAATCGCGATCTTTCTTTAGTACTCGAGATTGGTCTGAAATAGAATGACTCTTTTTTTTTTCATTTTAACTCTAATGAAATAACTCGATTCTTTTTATTTTATTTCTGAGAGGGTCAGTCGGTATAGTACAAGAAAAAAGTTTCGAATTTTTTTGTATAGAAAGATATGAGTTGTTATATGTAAACTCGCAACTCAACGGATTGAATCAAATCAATTAAGGAAAATAGAAATGAAATCCAGGATAAGGAAAGGAGAAAAAATATAATCGTTCGGTGCTTTAGATTATGTTTATGTAATGTATTCGTATCAAATCAATAGAAGCAATGATCCTATACACAGATATTAATGAATAAAAATACTTCGAAAATCGAAAAGAATATGCTAGAAATCCCTAGATATTTTACCCCATATGACTACTGAAATTTTTTCAGTTTTGAAATTTTTTTTTATATTATATTTGTATATTAATTATATTTTTTTTTA